ATTATTATTTTTATGTTTTATTTTAATTATTTTTTTATATTATTTTTTTTTATATTATTTATTTTATCTTTTTTCTTTATATTTTATATTAAATTAAGTTATATTTTTTATTTTTATTTTTTTTTTGTATTTTTATTTTCTGGATTTTTTTTATTATTTTTTAATTTTAATTTAAAAGTTTATTTTAATTATTTTTTATTATTTTTTATTATTTTTTATTATTTTTTATTATTTTTTATTATTTTTTATTATTTTTTATTATTTTTTAATAATTTTTTTTTATTATTTTTTGATTATTTAATATTTTATTTTTTTATAGTTATTATTTTAGAATTTTTATTATTATTATTTTTATAGTATGAAGAAATATTTTAGTTTTAATAAGGATTTTATAATTATTTTTATATTTTTAATATATTATTATTTTTTTCATATTTTAATTTTATAACGTTATTTATATTTTATTAAGGTATATTAACATTTTTTTTTTGTTTTCCATGATGGTGGTGGGGGAGCTCGAATAATTTTTTACTATTTTTTTATATTTTATTATTCATCTTATTTTACAGTATGAAGAAATATTTTAGTTTTAATAAGTATTTTTTAATTATTTTTATAGTTTTAATATTTTTTCCTATTTATTTTATCTTTTTAATATTATTTTACTTTAAATTATTATTTTTTTTTATTATTTTTTTTTTATATTTATTATTTTAGAATTATTATTTTTACAGTATGAAGAAATATTTTAGTTTTAATAAGGATTTTGTTTAATTGTATATTTTTTATTAAATGTTGTTATTGTTTTTTAAAATTATTAATTTTCATAGTTTTTATAATTTTAGTTTTTTTTGAAATTTTGGTTTTATTATATTTTTTATATTTATTATTCAAGTTTTCTCTGGTATTATTTTATCTTTTTATATAAATTTTGATTTAAAGTATATTTTAATATCTAAAATATTTTTATTAAATAATATTTCTTATGGTTGATTTTTTTTAAAAATTCATTGTATTTTTCCTAATTTTATTTTTTTACTTATTTATTTACATATTTTTAAAAGTTTAATAAGTTTTATGTTTTATCCTTTAAAATTATTTATTTCTGGAATTTTTTTATATTTATTTTTTATTATTGTTGTTTTTACAGGGTATAGTATTGCTGGAGGTTCTATGGGTTATTGGGCTATTATTGTTGTTTTTAATATTTTAAAATATATTTTAGGTTATGAAATTTCTTCTTGTATTTTTTTTTTTGATAATATAGGTGTGAGTAGCAGTACTATTTTTAAATTATTTTCTATTCATTATTTATTTTCTTTTTTTATTTTTATTTTTTTTTTTATACATATTTTTTTTTTACATGATTGTGGGTCTTCAAATAATTTACAACCAGGTTATTATGATGGTTTTAAATTTTCTTGTTTTATTTTTTTTAAAGACATCTTCTTATTATTTTTATTTTTATTTTTTATTATTTTTTTAACTTTTTTAAATCCTTCTATTTTTTTTATTTTAGGTGATAATTTTGTTGAAATACAAGAATTTAAGTCAGTTGAAATAGTTGTTGAGTGATATTTAAGATTTTTTTTTATTGTTTTAAGAGCTATTAATAGTAAGTTTTTTGGTATTTTTTTTACTTTTATATTATTTTTGTTTTTATTTTTTTATCCTTTAAATAAAGATTTTTTTAGATTTAATTATTTAATTTCAACTTTTATACTATTTTTGTTTTTATTTTTTTATAATTTAATACTGTTTTCTTGGTATTTTTTTAGTAGCTACCTTTATACTATTCCTTTTTTTATTTTATTATTTTTTACTATTTTTAATTTTATTATTTTTAATTTTTATAAATTCTATTATAAATTTTAATTTTAATAAGGATTTTGTAATTATTTTTATATTTTTAATATTATTATTTTACTTTTTATTATTTTATTTTTATATTTTTAATATATTGTTATTTTTTTTCATATTTTAATTTTATAACGTTATTTATATTTTATTAAGGTATATTAACATTTTTTTTTGTTTTCCATGATGGTGGTGGGGGAGCTCGAATAATTTTTTACTATTTTTTTATATTTTATTACTTATCCTATTTTACAGTATGAAGAAATATTTTAGTTTTAATAAGGATTTTTTATTTTTATATTTTTAATACTATTTTACTTTAAATTATTATTTTTATTTTATCTTTTTAATATTATTTTAGTTTATATTAATTATTTTTTTTTATATTTATTTTTATAGTTTTAATATTTTAGTTTTAATATTTTTTATATTTAATTATAATCCGGCTAAATTTATGATTATTTTTATTATTTTTTATATTTTATTACCCATCTTATTTTACAGTATGAAGAAATATTTTAGTTTTAATAAGTATTTTTTAATTATTTTTATAGTTTTAATATTTTTTCCTATTTATTTTATCTTTTTAATATTATTTTATTTTAAATTATTATTTTTATGTTTTATTTTAATTATTTTTTTATATTATTTTTTTTTTATATTTATTATTTTAGAATTTTTGTTATTATTATTTTTACAGTATGAAGAAATATTTTAGTTTTAATAAAAGCCCAACCTTCTCCCTATTCTTAACTATATTTATGGAGTTATTTAATTATTTTATTTTTAATATTTTTATTTTAAGTTTTATTATAATTTTTTTAATTTTTTGTAAAATATTTTTTAGTAATGTTAATGTTTTTAATAAAAAATTTTTTTTATTATTATTTTTATTTATTATTATGGTTTTTTTAAGTGTTATTTGTGTTTTAAGTTCTGATTTAAAATTTTCTTTATTTTGTTTAGTTTTTTTATCTTTTTATTCAATGTTTTTAATTTTATTTAATTACGGTGTCGGTTTTAAAATTAAAGTTGTTATTTTGTTTAAGGTATTTGCAGATTTACTAGTTTTAGTTGTTTTTGGTTTTTTTATATTTTTTCATATTAATAATTTAAATTTTTTTGATTTTTTAGATTTTAAATTTTGCAGATTTATTTTCATTGTATTATTAATTATTTTTTTAATATACTCATTATTTGGGGTTTTTGGTTTCTGAATTTACTGAGCTATGGAAGCTAATTATTTTTTATCATCTTATATTCACTCTTGTGGTTTTATTGCTATTGGTTTAGTTTTTTTTTGTAAATTGAGTTTTTTTGATTTTTTTAATTCTAATTATTTATTTGAATATTTTTTAATTTTTATTAATAATTTTTCAATTTTAAGTTATTGTGTTTTTATATCTTTTTTTTTATTAGTAAAAGATGTTAAAAAATCTTTTGCATACTTCTCATCTTCAAGCATTTGTCTTTTATTTTTTATTATTATTAATTATCCAGTTTATGGTATTATTTATTTTTTTAATTCATCTATTATTAAAATTTTATTATTTGAAATTATGTCTAGATTTAAAAAATTTAATTTATTTATTAGTTTTATTTTTATTTGCTTTTTTATTTTAAATTTTATTAATTTTTATTTATTTTTTATTTATGTTAAGTATTCAGTTTTATGTAACTTGTTTAATTTTATATTATTTCTTAAATTTTTTTCTATTATTTTTTTTTTAATTAAATTATATTTTTTTAATTTATTTGATTTAAGTTATAATTTTTGTTTAAAATTTAAATATTTTTTATTTTTTTTAATTTATTTTATTATTTTTTTAATTTTTTATATTGAAAATTTTTTATATTATTTTTTTTTTATTTTAGATTTTGATTTAAATAGTTTTTTTTATTCTAGTTTTTGTTTTTTTATTATATTTTTAATTAAGTTATATTTTTATTTTTTTGGGTATTACGATTTTATTTTTATTAAAAAGTTTTTTAATTTTTTTTTTTATAATGATATTAGATTTTTAATTAAATATATTAAAAGTTTTATTTTTTTTTTCTCTAAATATTTAAAATTTCCTATATTTTTTTATAATAATTATTTTTTTAATTTTTTAAATAAATTATGTTTAAGTTTTTATATTATTTCTTTTTTTATATTTTTAATTTTAATTTTTTTAATAGTGTAATAAAATCTTCTTTTAAAAGGTTTTTTAAATATGTTTTTTATAAAGTGGCTTATTTTTATAAATATTTTTGTAATAATAATAAATTTTTATTTTATATTTATATTTTTTTAATAATATTTTTATGATTAATTATTATATTTTATTTTTATTATTTATTTTTCAACTTTATTTTTTATCTTGTTATATTATTTTTTTTTTCTAATTATAGAAATTTTTTATCTTATTATATTATTTTATTTTATTTTCACTTTTTAATTTTTAATTATTTTACTATAATTTATTATCTTTTTAGAAATTTTAAAAGATTAAAAAGATTTACAAGATGATTTTTTTTTAGACTTTATTTAAGACGTTTTAGAAAATCAGAAAAAAAAAAGTTTAAAAAATATTAATTATATTTTATAGTATGAAGAAATATTTTAGTTTTTAATAAGGATTTTGTAATTATTTTTATATTTTTAATATTATTATTTTACTTTTTATTATTTTATTTTTATATTTTTAATATATTATTATTTTTTTTCATATTTTAATTTTATAACGTTATTTATATTTTATTAAGGTATATTAACATTTTTTTTTGTTTTCCATGATGGTGGTGGGGGAGCTCGAATAATTTTTTACTATTTTTTTATACTTTATTATTTATCTTATTTTATAGTATGAAGAAATATTTTAGTTTTAATAATACCCCTTTTAAATCTTTTTAGCTATGTTAGTTTTAGTTTTAATAATTACTTTATTTTTTATTATTTTTTATTATTTTTTAAATTTTAATTTTTTTTTAAGATTATTTATAATTTCTATTCTATTTTTTATTATTTTTTTAATTTTAGTAATTAATTTTTCTATTTTTTTTTTAATTTTTTTTGAGTTTATAATTATAGGTTTTGTAATTTATTTTAATATTTTAATTTTAGATAAATATTTTTATTTTTATTTTTATTTTTTAATACTTCTTTCTGTTTTAACTAATTATTTTTTAATATTTATTTGTTTTAATCCTTTTTTTATTATATTTTTGTTTTTTTGTTTAGTTTTAAAAGTTTTTTTTTTAGGGTTTTTTATGTTTTTATTTAGTAAAAATAAAGTGTTTAATAATAAAGTATTTAAAATTAGTCTAATTCTTTATATTTTAAATTCTAAATTGTTATTTTTTTTTTATGGGCTAGTTTTTTATAGTTTAGAAGTTAGGGTTTTTATTTTTAATTTAGTTTTTAAAAGTTTTTTTTTAATTATATTTATTGTTTTATGATTTTTATTAATATTCTTTTCCTATTTTTTTTTATTTTTTAAAGATTTTGAAGGGTATATTTATACTTTATTATGTATTTCCCACTATTTGATTACAATATCTTGTTTTATTAGTTTAAAATTATTTTTATTTTCTTTTTTTACAGACATTGTTATGACTTGTTTTGTTTTTTTACTTTTTTATTTTAATAATAATTTTTTTTTTTGTAATTATTTTTCTGATTTTAGTAGTATTTTTTTATTTATTTTTTTTAGTTATTCTTTTGGGTTTCCGCCATTCACCTCATTTGTTTTGGAGTTAAATTTTTTATTTTTAATTTTTATATCTTCTTTTAATATTTTTAATTTTTTTTTTATTTTTATTATTTATTTTTTACTTATTTTACAGTTTTTTTTTCTTTTTCCATATTTTTCAAAATCTATTAATAGTTTTTATTTATTATTTAATTTTAAAAGTATCAATAAGTTTTCTTTAATTTTTGTTTTTTTTATTTTATATTTTTATTTTATATTATGATTTCAGTTTTTTATATTTTATGGTATTTAATTTTTTTTATAGTTTTAATATTTTTTATATTTTATTATCTATCTTATTTTACAGTATGAAGAAATATTTTAGTTTTAATAATGCCAATTTATTTAATTATGTTTATTAATTTAATTATTTTTTTATTATTATTTTTTTTTAATTTATTTATTTTAGTTTTTCTGTTAATTATTAAATTTGATTTATTTATTTTATTGTTTCATGAATTATTTAATTTTTTTTTATTTTTTTCTTTTATATTTTTTTTTAATAGATTTAATTCATTTAGTTTTAAAAAATTTTTTTATTTTTATTCTATTTTAGATATTTTTAGTGTTTTTATTTTTTTTTTTGGGTATTTGTTAAATTTTTATAGTTTTTATTTTTTTTTAGTACTATTTAAATTAGGGTCTTTTCCATTTTTTTATTATAAATATTTTATTTCAAGTTTTTTTATTAATCTTTTATATTTCAGACTTCTTTTATTTTTTTATTTTCTATTTATTAAATTATGAGTTTTAGTTTTAACAAGTTCTTTAATTATTGATTTTTATTTTTTAATTATATATTTATGTTTTTGTTTTATTATACTATTTTTATTAAATATGTTTTTTAATTTTATTGATTTTATATCTACTAGTATAGTTTTTGGTAATCTATTTTTTGTTATAGTTTTATTTGTATATCCTTTTAATGTTAGTATTTTTTATTGTATTTTAATTAGTTTTTTTCAATTTAAATCTTTAATTCTTTTAGTTTATAGTAGTAATTTTTTAAATTTTAATTTTAGTGGTTTTTTATTTTTAAGTTTTTTAAATGGTAACCCTTTTTTAATTTTTAATTGATTAAAGTTTTTTTTAATTTTTAGTGTTTTTAAATTTGGTTTTATTTATTTTTTAATTTTTTTATGGGTTAGTTTTTTTTACTTGTTTAACTCAATGTGTTATTTGTTTAAATGTGTTAGTTTTAGGAGGTTTATGTTAGCTTATTGGTATTATTTTATTTTTTTATTTACTATTTTATTTATTTTTATTATGTTTTTTAATTTTTTATTTAATTTATATTTTTTTTTTAATTTTTTTGAAATGAGTAATATTTTATTTTTTTATTTTTCCATTTTTGAATTTAATTATAGTAGTGAATTTTTTTATATTTATAGTAGTTTATTGTGTTTTAATTTATCTATTTGTATTTTTTTAATTTTTTTTTCACTACCATTTTTTAAATATGTTTTAGGGTTTTATAATTATAATTTATTTTATGATAGTTGTTTTTTTTTTAAATTTTTTGATTTTAATAATTTTTTTATGATAGGGAGTTTTAATTATTGTATTAATTATTTTTATTTTTATAAATTTGTTTTTAAATATTTTTTATATAATGGTTTATTTTTTAAATGTAATAATTATTTCTTTTTAGATGTTATTAGTTTTATTTTTTATGATTTTTGTTCTAATGAGTTTTTTTTATTTATACCTGGGATAGGTTTTTTTGAATTTTCTTGAGTTAATTTTTTTTTAGATAGTTTTGATTTTATGTTGGTTAAGGATTATAGTTTTATTTTAATTATTTTTGGGTATCAATGAAGTTGGGATTTTGTTTTTTTTATTTTTGATTTAGTTATTTTTGATTATTTTTTATGTTTTAAAGATGGATTTACATTTTTTTGCTATAAATATAGTTTAGGTTGTTATTTTTCTATTAAGGATTTTGGTTTTAATAAAATATGGGTTGTCCCTTTTTTAGAAAACATTTTATTTAAAGGGTATTCTTTTGATGTTAATCATTGTTTTTATTTAAGTAATTGTGGTATTAAATATGATGTTTTTGAAGAAAGAAGTTTTAGTTTTTTTTTTAATTTTAATATTTTATATGTTAAATTTTATTATTATTTTGTTTGTTATGAGTATTGTGGTAAAAAACATTATGATATGTATGGTTTTTTTTTTGTTTTAGATGGTTTTTGGTTTAATATAATTTTTAAAAGAGAGTGTTTAGTTTTTGGAAAATTTTATAAATTGTTTTAATGATTTTATTTTTATTTTTTTTTATATTTTTATTTTTATTTTTTTTTATTTTTATAATTTCTTATGAATATTTTATGAAAAATTCTTGTATTATATTTTTACTATTTTTATTTAAATTTTTATTATTTTTAATTATTTTTTTATTATTTTTTATTGGTATTTTAAATTTATTTTTTTTTTTATTTTATTTATTTTTAATAGAAATTTCTTTATTTTGTTTATTTTACTTTTTTAATGATTAATTTTTTTTGTTATTTTTATTTTTTCCATTATGAAGGAGGGTTTAATATTTTTAAATTTAATTTAGTTTTTTTTAATAATTTTTTTATTTTTTTCTTAATTATATTATTTTCTTTGGAATTTTTTATTATTTTTATTTTTTTTATAAATCCTTTTAATAAGTTAAATCTATTTTTAATATCTATTTATAGTTTTCAATTATTTTTTATTTTTTTACTATTATTTTTATAGTTTTAATTATTTTTTTAGTCGGATTATAATTAAAATTAAGATTGAAAGTTTTTATATTTACTATGTTTTTATTTTTTTTATTATTTATATTTTTTATAATATTATATATATGATTATTATATTTTTTATTATTATAGTTTATTTTTTTATATTAGGTTTTATATCTATTTTAGAAAGAAAAGTTTTAGCTATTATACAAGTTAGGGTTAGTATTTTAAGATTTAATGTATTTAGTTTTTATCAATTTTATTTAGATTTTTTAAAAGTTTTATTTAAAGGTTTTTTAAGTAATTTTTATTTTTATATTTGTTTATATTTTTTTATATTATTATTTTTGTTTTTAATTATTATATTATTTTTTTTAATTTTATTCCTTAATTTATTTTATTTCATTTATAGTATTAATTTTTTTAATGTTTTTTTTATTTTATTATTAGATGTTTTTATTTTTTTTTATAAAATTTTTTTTATTTTATTTTTTAAATATAAGTTTTTTGACTATTTTGTTTTTAAAATTAAATTTATTTTTATATTTTTGGAAGGTTTATTTTTTTATTTTATTTTTTTTATTTTTTTATTAATTTATTTTTTTACCAATTTTATAAATTGTTTTTTTATTTTATTTTTTTATTTTATTTATTTATATATATTTTTTTTAATAAAAATATTTAAAGGACCTTTTGACTACTTTGAAATTGAGAGTGAGTTGGTAGGGGGAGGTGTTTTAAATATGTTTAGTTTTAGTTTTTTATTATGGTCTTTAATTGAATATGGTTTAATTTTAAATAATATTATATTTTTATTTTATTTATTTAATTTTTTTTTTTATATTTTTAATATTTTTATATTTTTATTAATTATTTTAATTTTTTTATTTTTAACTTTTTTTATTAGAGGAGTTTTATTAAGGTTAAATTTTAATTCTTTAATTTATTTTTTTTTATATTTTTATTATATTTTTAATTTTTTTATTTTTTTAATATTATTAATATGTTTAATTCAAGGTTTATAAGTTATTTATATTTTTCAATCTCCCTATTTTCAGGTTTATTAGGGTTTTCATTATCTGTTTATATTAGAATAGAATTAAATAATCCTTTTTCAGTTTTTGGAGATTTTTATTATTATGTTTTTTTAACAGGTCATGGTATTGTAATGGTTTTTTATTTTTTAACTGTTTTATCTTCAGGATTTTTTTGTTATTTAATTTTTAGTTTTTGTTTTAAAAATGAAGATATTTTATTATGGTTTATTAAATTTAGTTGAGTTTCTATATTTTTTATTTTTTTATCTTTTATTTTTTTTTTAATTTCTTTTTTTTTAGGTATTGGTATAGATTGTGGTTGAACTTTATATGTCCCAAATTCTTCTAAAAGATTTAATTTAGGTTTTAGTTTAGATTTTTTTATTTTTAGTTTAGTATTATTTTTTTTGTATTTATCTTTTAATTCTATTAGTGTTATATTTTTTTTTTATGAATATTGTTGTAAGTTTGTTATTAATTTTTTAAATATTCCAATTTTTATTTGAAGTAATGTTTTATCTTCTTTTTTAATATATTTTTCTAATCCATTTTTTATTGTCCTAGCTATAATGTTATTTTATGATAGAAATTTATTTACTTACTATTTTGAATGTGAGTTTGGAGGGAGTTTAATTTTATATCAAAATTTATTTTGATTTTGAGGACATCCAGAAGTTTATGTTTTAATTTTACCTGTTTTTGGTTTAATATCTCAAATTATTAATTGTTTGTGTGGAGATTTGTATAATAAAGTTGGAATTATTTTTTCTATGATTTTTCTCTTCTTTTTAAGTTTTATAGTATGAGGACATCATATGTTTGTAGTAGGATGAGGCAGTGATATTAAAGGTTATTTTATGCAAGCTACAATTTTTATTAGTATACCAACTAGTATAAAAGTTTTTAGTTGGTTAAGATCTTTATTTTTTTGTTATTATAGGTTTAATATTGTTATAGGATTTTTATTAGTTTTTATTTTAGTTTTTATTTTTGGTGGTATGACAGGTATTTTTCTTTCTAATTATAGTTTAGATATTATTTTTCATGATAGTTATTTTGTTGTAGGCCATTTCCACACTATTTTAGCCAGTGCCTCTATTTTTGGTTATTTATCTGTTTTTTTTTACTATTTTAAGTTTAATTGTTTTTATAGTTTTAATAATTTTTATTTTTTTTCTTTATTTTTTTTTTTATTTTTTACTATTTTTTTATTACAATTATTAATTAATTTTCATTTTTTAGGTTTTTTAAATTTTCCAAGAAGAATACATATTTATTTTATTAATTATTATTTTTTTTTTCATTTAGGCTCTTTAGGATTAGTGGGGGTTTGGGTGAGTATTTATTTTTTTATTATTTTGTTTTTATTTTTTTAAAGTATGAAGAAATATTTTAGTTTTAATAATGATTTTAGTGATTTAATTGTTTCAGAATATTTTTTAGGACAAATGAGAGGGTTAGACCATAAATATTTTTTAAATAATTTTAATAAAATTAATGAAGAAGATATAGTGGTTTTAACTAGTACAACTGCTGTTGGGAATATGGGGCATCCTTTAGTAAAGTTTGAAACCAGTTTTATTAATAATAAGGGTGTCGATCTTTTTACTTATTATATAAATAGGTTTAATAAAAATTATGAAATCTGTTTATATAATGAGATAACACTAATCCAAGATCATTCCTCACAGGTTTCTTGTCTTTTTTTTATTTTTTTAGACTTAGATAATAAATTGTGTTTTACTAGTATTAAATGTATTATTGTTGAGGCCTATCCTAATGATTTTGATTTAAGTATTTATAAACATGTTATGAATTTTAGAGTTAATAATTTTTTTAAAATGTTTTTTTTTAATTATTTTTTAATTATTTTTTTTTGTTATAAAAATTTATATGGTTTTTTTATAACCCCTAATTGTTACAGGTTTTTTGTAAATCCAGTTTCTAAAATACCTGTTAATTTTGATTGCAAGTTATTAGGTAGGGATAATAGAGGGTTAATGTGTTTAAGTAGTTTTTTAGATTTTAGTTGTAGTTTAGATTTTTATCATTTTTATTTTAATAATTTTTATTTTAGTGTTAATTTTTTTACCTGTACTAATATTTTTATTAATAAAAAGGTTAAATATAAGTTTGTTTTAGCTAATAGAGGAGGATTCTGTAATTTTGTAGGTTTTAAGTTATTTCAGTTTAATTTTTTTAGTATTTTATCTAAACTTGTATATTTTTTTTATGGAGGTTTTTTGAAAAATGATTCTTTTTATTCTAGATTTTTTATTAGTAAATTTAATAGTTGTGATATTTTTTTTAATTATGGAGTTATAGGTCTTAGTAGGTTTGATGGGTATACTAGGAATATTTATAAAGGAGAACATGGCGGTAGAATTTTTAAATACCCTAAATTAGACTCATCATATCATAAAGATAATGCTGGTAAAAAGGAAGTTAAGTTAAAAATAACTACCGATTCAGTATTCCACTATGATTTAGTAGAGGATATTGAAACAGATTTATAACCATAATTAGTTTTTTAAGTTTTCTATTGAGCTTGTGCCTATTGAATATTATTTTGTTATTATGTATTTTTTTTTAACATTTAATAGGCACGGGTGAAAAGAGAAGGTTTAATATTTTTTAATTATTTTTATAGTTAAATTTTTAATGAATTTTGATGATTTTATCACTTTTTTTTACATATTTTTAAATTTAATAGTAAATTTGCTTTTAATTATTTTTTAATTAATACAGATTTTCCTTTTAAATTTTAATTTTTTAAAACACCAATACTCCCCCCTTTGTGTTTTTTAATTATTTTTATAAAATAGTAAAATAAAAATATAAAAAAATTCATTATTGAGTTTAAAGCCCTAAATTACGATGTTATAAAGGTAGGTTTTATAAAATTAAAAAAAAAATATAAAACAATATAGGGAGGATGGATGGGAAATATTGTGTTTTTTTTAGTAATAAAGGTTGTAAAAAAATCCTTATAAAGGTTGTAAAAAAATCCTTACAAATATTTATAAAGAGAGAAGATGTTAGATGTCTTTAAAATAAAACTAGTTTAATAGTTACTAAAATTATGTTTAAATTTTCACTATTTTTTTTTACTCTTACATATTTAATAAAAATATTTTTAATATCAGGTGTGTTTTGTAATCAGTTTAAACTGTTTGTTATTAGTACTAAACTTAACCGAAGACGTTAGTAAGAGGGTAAAGTATACCAATATTAATACTTTTTACTTTTTTTTTAAAATTATAAAAAAAAAGGGGAGTAGTAACTAAGAAGTGAGGCTAGTAGTAAAATAATACCACAAAAAATAAGAAAAAAAAATGTCAGGGTAAAGGTTGCCATCTAATAGGTTAATCGAACATGTGCTTTATAAATATAAAAAAGTGTAGAATAATTACTTCATTAATAAATACTTTGTTAAAGATTGAAATAGTTAAAAAATTACTATTGAGAAATTTTCTTATCTAAAAACTGAAATAAATCATTATTATTATATAAAAAAAAGTAGTCATATAAAAAATTTTCACCCCCCAGGTTTTGGGTTTTTGGTGATATTTTTTTATATGTTTTTTTAAAAAGAAAAAAAAATGAAGTCCCCCAACTTCTATTATTTTATTATATTATTTTATTATATTATTTTTTTTTTACTTTTTTTTTTGATTTTCTTTTTTATTTTTGATTTATGAATGATTTTGATTTCAGTTATTTATTTTATTTAAGAATTTTTAGTTGTTTTTTTATCTATTAAAGAGAAGATTATTATTATTATTTAAGTTGATATTTATTATTTTTATATTATTCTTACCTGTATTATTATTTTTTTTTAACTTTATTTTATATATGTCATTAGTAAAAGTCTATAGTTTATTTGTTATATCCGATCTTAACCTATGTCAAATTAGGGGTAAAAAAGATTTAAAAAAGGTGAACTACGATTTAAGTATTTATAGTAACCATAATTTAAATTTAAATAACCCTATTTGTAAAGAGGTGGGTGAAGGTTTTTTATGTGAGGACTTTTTTTATATAAGTAAAGATTTAATACAGTTTTTAGATAAAAAAATATTTGACTTAAAAGTTAACGAGTCTTGTAGTACGGTTTTTTATGGAGTAAACATTAATATTATTAAACTTTCAAACACATCCAGTATTATTGATTTTTGTAATGGTTTTGACTCTGGATGGAACACTGTTATGGAAGGGTTTAAAAAATCTAATGATATTATTGGGTTACCCGCTCGAAAACTATATAATAATTATTTTTTAAGTTTTAATCCAACCTATAATCTAAAATCAGATATTGTGGGTGTTAGTTTTTTTACAGGTTTTAGGGATAGGGTTAGGTTTCTAATGGATTTTAACTTTGAAAATTTCTTTAATAGTAGGTTTTTAATAACAAGTAATTTAGAGAATAATCCAAGAAAATTTGAATTGTATAATATGTTTTTGGACAGGTTTTTTGAAGATTTTAAAATAGAAGAAAAGTCTTTTTTTAAATTTAACTCTTTTATATCTATTTATTTTTCTTTCTTTTTTAAAGTAAATATAAATGAAGATAATTATGATACATTTTTAAATATTTATGAAGGATATGTTAAAGATAATAAAAAATTTATCAAACTATTTGGTAATAAGTCTTTAAAATGTTTTAAATATTTACCAAATATGGTCGATGAAGCCTTATTAGAAGTAAGTAGCTTTCCTAAAAAAGATGAAGTCCTTAAATTTAATACTACAAAACCTTATATAAAAGGTTTGTTAAAAGTATTAATTTTAGTTAGTATAATCCCAGTTATTATCTTCTGGGTACACATAGAAATTAAATCTCTAAATATATTTAAAGACCTTATTGATTTACGTGGTAAAAAATTAGATCCAAAAACTGAAGAGTGTTTAAAAGAAGTAGACTACAGACATTTGTTTAAGGTAAAAGATTTAGTAGCTCCAAGGATTTGTTTAAATAATATTAATAATCCTAGTAATTTAGGGAGCATTAAATACGAAGATTGGGTTAAACCCTCTATTAAACTTTTAAAATTAATAGAGTTGGAATGCTCACTTATAAACTGTATTGTTAATAACCCAATATTTAGTATACAATATATGAATAAAAAATGTTGTAAAAAAAATTATAACCTATTTATAAAAAAATTATCTAAATATTTAGATAATAGGTTATGGGGTTATTATCAATTGGAATTCTCCTTTAATGATTTATTTTATTATACAATTAAAAAATTATATTCATTAAAATCTCGTAAAATATTTTACACCACCTCTAATAAATGGATGAGGGTTGGGGGAGAAGGACTTTTAATTAAGGACACCTACTCAAAGATCTCTAACTCCTGAATGTATAAATCAGGTTTAAAGAAAGTAGGATTAGATAAAACATTAACATTAAAATCAGCCTCCCGAGTAAGAGGGGGGAAAAATAGCTGATTAAAAATAAGTCCTAAATTAAAACAGTTTATAAGTACCTTATTATTATTTAATTCAACAATTAAATTTTCAAAGTACACTGTAGAATATGATTCAGGTAGTTTAGTTTTTAAGGGTCATGGTTGTAAAGGTTTAGGACTATACATTACAGGGAATGCCTTATTAAAATATAAATTTGATGATGGTAAAGTTTATAAGGACGTTTTTTTTTTTAGTATAAGAAATAAATACCCCTTAGGATGTGAAAAGGAGTCCTTTAATATAAGACACAATTTTTTAAATTTAAGTAAATCCAGTCTTGGTATAAATTTCAATAATATTTTTAAAGATTTTATTGAAAATTTACACTTAACTCCAGTAAAACCTTCTAATTTAGAAATCCTTCTTAATATTTTTAAAGCAGAGGAGGAAGGTTTAGGAACTGTGGTGAAGCACAGATCTTTAGAAGAAATAATGCAGATAAAATTTAAAGATGTTAACAACATTTTGAGTAAGTTTAACAGTAAGTTGTGTTTTAAGGAGTTTAAATTTATTTCTACAGATTTTATAGGTTTTTTATTAAACACTGCCTTATTTAGTTTAAAAGCTAATCCTTATGAAGATTTTTGTGATGAGGCTGAGTTAAAATTTTATTTAATTAATTGTTTAGAAAAAGTTTTACAACTATTATTAAAATCTAATACTATAGAGGAGATTTTAGAAGAAGTAGTAAATAATCCAATGTGCTTATTTTTCATCACTGAAATATCTCTTTATTTAATTTTCCATAATCATGATTTTGAATTATGTTATAGTGATAGTAAGAGTAAAAGTTGTGGTTCTGGTTTAGTTAAAAAAAACTCATCACTATTAATAGAATGTTCTCTTTATAAGTCTAACATGTTTTATTTATTTTTAATAAAGTATAAGTTTATTGAGTATTTGAATCTTTATTATATAGAACATTTTAAATTTTGTAAAAAATATTCAAAGGCTGAGTATGTTTTTGTTGAAAATTATTTCAAAAAAATATTATTTATCACAACTAGAGATATTAATTTATTTAATTTTTATAGTAGTGACTTTTTCAAGATTAAAACTAATGATAGATGTAAAGTTTTAACATTAGCACTTGAAAAAGGCTTTATTAGTATTGATGAGAAAAGGGTGTTTAGTGGGAATCGTTCAATTTTGTTGGAGGTATTGACGAATGAAACTTCTGGAAGAGAAAAGTTATTACAAGCAGGTAAAGGGGTTATTGAAAAATTCGATATTAGTAAATATTTAGGACCTTTGAGTAGAGGTAAGTTTTCCATAGAAAATGAAGATATGGAAATGGAATATGAAGAAGATGGTTGGATATGAGGAGACGAAGAAGATAAAAATGATTAAACCAACACTCTTCTACTAAACCTATACTCGTTTAATAAATATAGGAGGGGGATAGGGTACAGTATTGTCAGTACCACTAAGTTTATTAAATAACTTGTTTTTAATTTCTGATTTAATTTTTTATTTACAAATTTCATGTGTGAGAGTTTTCTTATAACCAGTTCTCTTGTGGGGAAAGAGTAGTGACTTTTTAAAAACTGGTATCAGACCTGGTCTATTTATTATAATAGATTCTGTATTCTCAGGCTGTTTTCTTGATTTTTTAAGTTTTCCAACAAAAAGACTTTATTAGGGCTTAAAAATGAAAGATAGATATACAGACTCGGTACTGGTTTGTATAGATACGTTATCGATAAGAGTTTTGGCTATTAAATTTTATTTTTAATAATGAAAAAAAAATAAGGTTTAATAAACCCCCAAACTCTTATTAATAATAGTTCTAAAAACTTTAAACTCCCAGTCTTTAAAGTTTTTAGAAAATATGCCGATTTTAATTAGCGAATTAGTCCAGGTGTAATAACCGTTAAAACTATTAGCGATACGGCAGTGGCGGGCGGGTGAAATAATTATTAATTAATTATTTTATAGTGGCGGGCTAGAGGGTTTTGGCGCTACGACTGGGGAAAAACATGGTTACTGAAAGGGAACTTTTAGTAGGAGGGTTTTAAATTAAATCCTGTTTTAAATTAATTATAAAAAAAAAATATAAAATTAAAATATAAAATATTTTTTAATAAAATAATAAAATAGTAAAATAAAAATATAAAAAAATTCATTATTGAGTTTAAAGCCCTAGATTACGATGTTATAAAGGTAGGTTTTATAAAATTAAAAAAAAATATAAAACAATATAGGGAGGATGGATGGGAAATATTGTGTTTTTTTTAGTAATAAAGGTTGTAAAAAAATCCTTATAAAGGTTGTAAAAAAATCCTTACAAATATTTATAAAGAGAGAAGATGTTAGATGTCTTTAAAATAAAACTAGTTTAATAGTTACTAAAATTATGTTTAAATTTTCACTATTTTTTTTTACTCTTACATATTTAATAAAAATATTTTTAATATCAGGTGTGTTTTGTAATCAGTTTAAACTGTTTGTTATTAGTACTAAACTTAACCGAAGACGTTAGTAAGAGGGTAAAGTATACCAATATTAATACTTTTTACTTTTTTTTTAAAATTATAAAAAAAAAAGGGGAGTAGTAACTAAGAAGTGAGGCTAGTAGTAAAATAATACCACAAAAAATAAGGAAAAAAAAATGTCAGGGTAAAGGTTGCATCTAATAGGTTAATCGAACATGTGCTTTATAAATATAAAAAAGTGTAGAATAATTACTTCATTAATAAATACTTTGTTAAAGATTGAAATAGTTAAAAAACTACTATTGAGAAATTTTCTTATCTAAAAACTGAAATAAATCATTATTATATAAAAAAAAGTAGTCATATAAAAAATTTTCACCCCCCAGGTTTTGGGTTTTTGGTGATATTTTTTTATATGTTTTTTTAAAAAGAAAAAAAAATGAAGTCCCCCAACTTCTATTATTTTATTATATTATTTTTTTTTACTTTTTTTTTTGATTTTCTTTTTTATTTTTGATTTATGAATGATTTTGATTTCAGTTATTTATTTTATTTAAGAATTTTTAGTTGTTTTTTTATCTATTAAAGAGAAGATTATTATTATTATTTAAGTTGATATTTATTATTTTTATATTATTCTTACCTGTATTATTATTTTTTTTTAACTTTATTTTATATATGTCATTAGTAAAAGTCTATAGTTTATTTGTTATATCCGATCTTAACCTATGTCAAATTAGGGGTAAAAAAGATTTAAAAAAGGTGAACTACGATTTAAGTATTTATAGTAACCATAATTTAAATTTAAATAACCCTATTTGTAAAGAGGTGGGTGAAGGTTTTTTATGTGAGGACTTTTTTTATATAAGTAAAGATTTAATACAGTTTTTAGATAAAAAAATATTTGACTTAAAAGTTAACGAGTCTTGTAGTACGGTTTTTTATGGAGTAAACATTAATATTATTAAACTTTCAAACACATCCAGTATTATTGATTTTTGTAATGGTTTTGACTCTGGATGAAACACTGTTATGGAAGGGTTTAAAAAATATAATTATATTATTGGGTTACCCGCTCGAAAACTATATAATAATTATTTTTTAAGTTTTAATCCAACCTATAATCTAAAATCAGATATTGTAAGTGTTAGTTTTTTTACAGGTTTTAGGGATAGGGTTAGGTTTCTAATGGATTTTAACTTTGAAAATTTCTTTAATAGTAGGTTTTTAATAACAAGTAATTTAGAGAATAATCCAAGAAAATTTGAATTGTATAATATGTTTTTGGACAGGTTTTTTGAAGATTTTAAAATAGAAGAAAAGTCTTTTTTTAAATTTAACTCTTTTATATCTATTTATTTTTCTTTCTTTTTTAAAGTAAATATAAATGAAGATAATTATGATACATTTTTAAATATTTATAAAGGATACGTTAAAGATAATAAAAAATTTATCAAACTATTTGGTGATAAGTCTTTAAAATGTTTTAAATATTTACCAAATATGGTCGATGAAGCTTTATTAGAAGTAAGTAACTTCCCTAAAAAAGATGAAGTCCTTAAATTTAATACTACAAAACCTTATATAAAAGGTTTGTTAAAAGTATTAATTTTAGTTAGTATAATCCCAGTTATCATCTTCTGGGTACACATAGAGATTAAAGCCTTAAGTAAGTACAAGGTTAGTGGTAAAGAATTAAATTCAAAAACTGAATTATTAGGTGGCTTAAAAGGTGAAAAGGTCAAGAACTTAAAAACTTCTTTATTTAGTATTAAAAATAATATTTTTTTTAATAACTATCATAAATTAGTTGAACCCTCTATTAAATTTTTAAAATTAATAGAGTTGGAATGCTCACTTATAAACTGTATTGTTAATAACCCAATATTTAATATACAATATGTGAATAAAAAATGTTGTAAAAAAAATTATAATCTATTTATAAAAAAATTATCTAAATATTTAGATAATAGGTTATGGGGTTATTATCAATTAGAACTCTCCTTTAATGATTTGTTTTACCAGATAGTTAAAAAAATCTATAGTTTAAAATCTAGTAAAGTATTTTATAGCACCTCTAATAAATGGGTAAGAAAAGGAGGGAACTTCTTAATTCAGGACACTTATTGGGATATTGCTAATATATGAGTAAATAAGGATAGAGAAGTTGGCAGCATGTATTACAATAAGAAAAATTTAATAAGTCTTAAATTAAGACAGTTTATAAGCACCTTGTTATTATTTAATTTAACAATTAAATTTTCAAAATGCACCGTAAAGTATGATTCAGGTAGTTTAGTTTTTAGGAGTAATGGTTGTAAAGGTTTAGGAACACACGTTACAGGGAATGCCTTATTAAAATATAAATTTGATGATGGTAAAGTTTATAAGGACGTTTTTTTTTTTAGTATAAGAAATAAATACCCCTTAGGATGTGAAAAGGAGTCCTTTAATATAAGACACAATTTTTTAAATTTAAGTAAATCCAGTCTTGGTATAAATTTCAATAATATTTTTAAAGATTTTATTGAAAATTTACACTTAACTCCAGTAAAACCTTCTAATTTAGAAATCCTTCTTAATATTTTTAAAGCAGAGGAGGAAGGTTTAGGAACTGTGGTGAAGCACAGATCTTTAGAAGAAATAATGCAGATAAAATTTAAAGATGTTAACAACATTTTGAGTAAGTTTAATAGTAAGTTGTGTTTTAAGGAGTTTAAATTTATTTCTACAGATTTTATAGGTTTTTTATTAAACACTGCCTTATTTAGTTTAAAAGCTAATCCTTATGAAGATTTTTGTGATGAGGCTGAGTTAAAACTTTATTTAATTAATTGTTTAGAAAAAGTTCTACAACTATTATTAAAATCTAATACTATAGAGGAGATTTTAGAAAAAACAGGTGATAACCCAGTGTGCTTATTTTTCATCACTGAAATATCTCTTTATTTAATTTTCCATAATCATGATTTTGAATTATGTTATAACAGTAGTAAGAGTAAAAGTTGTGGTGCTGGTTTAGTTAAAAAAAACCCATCATTATTAATAGAATGTTCTCTTTATAAATCTAACATGTTTTATTTATTTTTAATAAAGTATAAGTTTATTGAGTATTTGAATCTTTATTATATAGAACATTTTAAATTTTGTAAAAAATATTCAAAGGCTGAGTATGTTTTTGTTGAAAATTATTTCAAAAAAATATTATTTATCACAACTAGAGATATTAATTTATTTAATTTTTATAGTAGTGACTTTTTCAAGATTAAAACTAATGATAAATGTAAAGTTTTAACATTAGCACTTGAAAAAGGCCTTATTAATATTGATGAGGAAGGGGTGTTTATGGGGAAATATAGCACTTTGTTGGATGTGTTATCAGCTGGATCTTCTAAGAAGTTATGGACAAGTGAAGAAAAGGTTTTAAAAACTTATAATTTTTTAAAATATTTGAGTAAAAAATTAAATATAATTAATGATAATAGTGAAAAAGATAAAAACTAATTTACATATTTAATTAGTTATACATTAATCTTTTACTCGTTTAATAAATATAGGAGGGGGATAGGGTACAGTATTGTCAGTACCACTAAGTTTATTAAATAACTTGTTTTTAATTTCTGATTTAATTTTTTATTTACAAATTTCATGTGTGAGAGTTTTCTTATAACCAGTTCTCTTGTGGGGGAAGAGTAGTGACTTTTTAAAAACTGGTATCAGACCTGGTCTATTTATTATAATAGATTCTGTATTCTCAGGCTGTTTTCTTGATTTTTTAAGTTTTCCAACAAAAAGACTTTATTAGGGCTTAAAAATGAAAGATAGATATACAGACTCGGTACTGGTTTGTATAGATACGTTATCGATAAGAGTTTTGGCTATTAAATTTTATTTTTAATAATGAAAAAAAAATAAGGTTTAATAAACCCCCAAACTCTTATTAATAATAGTTCTAAAAACTTTAAACTCCCAGTCTTTAAAGTTTTTAGAAAATATGCCGATTTTAATTAGCGAATTAGTCCAGGTGTAATAACCGTTAAAACTATTAGCGATACGGCAGTGGCGGGCGGGTGAAATAATTATTAATTAATTATTTTATAGTGGCGGGCTAGAGGGTTTTGGCGCTACGACTGGGGAAAAACATGGTTACTGGAAGGGAACTTTTAGTAGGAGGGTTTTAAATTAAACCCTGTTTTAAATTAATCATAAAAAAAAATATAAAATTAAAATATAAAATATTTTTTAATAAAATAATAAAATAGTAAAATAAAAATATAAAACAATATAGGGAGGATGGATGGGAAGTATTGTGTTTTTTTTAGTAGTAAAGGTTGTAAAAAAAAATCCTTACAAATATTTATAAAAAGAGAAGATTTTTAAAATAAAACTAGCTTTGTGTTTTTTTAATTATTTTTATAAAATTGTAAAAAAAAAATATAAAATATTTTTATGGTTTTTAGACGATCTAGCTGTCCTCTTAGCTGGGTTAATAGTATACTAGTTTAATTTTTATTTTTAATATAAAAAAGTAAAAGTTTTAGCGTTTACCCTTATTTTAACTTTTTAATAAGTTATTTTTAATATCAGGTTTGTTTTGTAAGTAAACTTAAAATTACCGAAGACGTTAGTAAGGGGGAAAAACCTTGAAAATAGTAATGTATTTTTAGCTTTTTCTTTTAAAATTTTTTAATTAAAATTAATCTTATATAAATATTTTTTTTTTGTATAAGTTAAGAGAAAATATTAGCATTTTATTTATTTTAGAATTAGGTTTTTTACTTGTTAAAAGCATAGGGGGAATGTAACTACGAAATCTTTTCAATGTTCTTAAGAGAATGAAATGGACATCTAGCATTAATTTTATTTATAAAATAAGAATTAATTTTTATAAATTTTTAATATTTTGGGTACCGGGAAATGGTTTTATTCGTTCCAGCCCTCGCGGCCAGACGGGGGATTGGCCCAGAGGATGAAATAGTTGTGGCTTGGCAGTCTAGTTAATTTAATAAAAGCTAGAAAAAATCATATAAGGAAGTAGGATTAGAGACCCTTGTACTAGGTTAAATAAGTTTAAAAACTTTTTTTATAATTAAAGTAAGCCTAGAGATTAAATATACGATAGTGAGTATAAAAAATAGTTTAATAGGGCCGTTGTTTTTAGTTTTTAATAACTATACATGCTACTTGGGGAGGTTTGGCGCTTAATTCGAGGATCCACAATTTACCTCACCTTCATGATACACAAACTTGAAATGTGTAGTTGTAATCCCTTTAATCGTTAATAAAAAATAATTAACAGGTTATTATGTAAAAATTGAATTAATAATAATTTAATTTTGTAAATCATTAATGACAATATAGATTTTTTAAATAAATAAAGATTGGCCCTCTTTATGTTATTTAAAATATTTTTTATAAATAATGTTATTTGTATAGGTTAAATGTGGTAAGTGTGTGAGATTTATAATCATAGCCGGGGGGCAATGTGGTTATTTTTTTTTTCAACCTTATTTCAGGTATTATTTAACTGTTTATATTATTTAACTGTTTAAATAATTATTAAAAAAATACTTATTATAAGGAAGTATATTAAGTGTAATATTTTAAAGGTCAGTAAACTTTTTTTAACTGATAAAATAACTTTTTATATTATTTATAAATAAATTGTTAAAAAAAATATTCTAAACCAATTTTAAAATTATTTTTTACTAGTAATTAATTTAAGTTTTATAATTATTAATCCTTATTTTTAGTAAAAATATTTTTTAAAATAGTAGAAAATCTGATAGTTTAGAGTATATATTTTTTATTTAATTAGTTGATTAATGAGGAGTTGTATAAAGCTTTTGAAAGGCCGCATAGTAAAGGAGATTGATAATATAATCGATTAATAGTTATAAAATTATCCGCTTGACTGGTCACTTTGGGCAATATGAAGGGGTTAGTTGAACCACATGCTTGAATCCAATCTTTGAAGGAAAAATATTTGGGGGTTCTATCCATTTTAAAACAAATAAGTTCTTTTTTTATTTTTTTAAAAAATTACCGTAGAGTCATTACACTTATTTGATTTTGGGAATTAGAGTATGGAAGAATTAAAAAATTCTATCTTTTTAATTTATATTTAAATTTGGGTGGTTTTTTATCAAGTCTTTTTTGAAATCAGGGATATGGGAGGACTCTAAAGTAATCATAATTTTAGTAGTGTTATGGTGAATAAGCAGACATGGGTACCACATCGCTCGTCACTCGCTACGTGAGTGGTGATAAGTCGAAACATGGTAGGGGTTGGGGAACCGTCTCCTGTTTAACAGGTATGTAGAATAAAAATCCTGTTTTTTATATAAAAAAAATATTTAAAAATATTTAATTTTAAATTCCTTCTTTATAAACGCACCTTATAAAGATTTTTTAACTATAGGTCGTCAGGGGTTGGTTAGTGAGTTAAAAAAAAGTAGGAATCCGGGAAAGGGTTAATCCGAGAAAGTGTTAATGGGATATGAGGTGTGGGGAAAACTTCTCGTTTGTTTTGTTAGAATACAAGGGGATATAAAAAGATCTATTTTAAAGGATTGAAATCCTATTAGAAAAATTTAATAATTTAATAATGGAAAGGAACTGTCCGAGTACAAAAAACACCTATTCAAGAAAGTATTTAGAAAGAAATCTTGACTTATTAGAAGATATTAAAATTTTAATAAAGTATTAATATTGATTAAATCTTAAAATTTAATTTAATCTTTGTTTGAAATAAGGTCCATAATACCTTTATAGGAAATAAAGTTGGTGTTAAAAGCTAAATGGGCGTGGGTAAATAGATACTTTTTAATAATTTGTGAATAAAATTTATGAAACTTGTATTCTATTTCTGTAGTAATGCTACGTACCGGTGTGATACGGGCCTGACAAGTTAAATATGTGGCGAGTCGTGAGACGTAGGGGAACCAAATTCTAATAGAGTGTTAGTCACATATTTCACGAAAGTAAACGATCAATTCTTAAATAGGAGTAATAAATATAGTGGTTTAAGGCACAGTGGTAGAGGATACTTAGTTAAATTTTAATTTAAATTTTAAATAAAATCTTTTTTTTATTTTATATAATGAAAAATAAATGTAAGTTTTAAGTTTTGTTTTTTTTAGTTTTATAGTAATTATATTTAATAAAAAAAAATCTAATAAAGCGATTGAGTTTATTTTTTGAATTAAAATTTTTAATTCTATTTAATATATGTTTGTCTATTGTGTTTTTTTTTATATATTAATTAGAAACTAATTATTTAAAAGTTTAAAATTATTTTTTTAAATAAGAAAAAAAAATAATCTTTTATTTATTTTTTTTAAATAAATCTTTTTACTATTTTTTTTGTGTTAAAGTCCGTACCAGTGAATGTGAAAAATTCTTGGAAAATTTAAGAATAGAGGCTAAAGGCCAATCGAGTTTACAAATAACTTGTTCTCTGCGAAATGGTTAAATAGACCAGCCTCCTAAAAATAGTAGAAGTAGCTTTAATCAAATGATAAAATTAAGTCAGGTTAAGTGAAAGGATTAGGGGAGTTGGAGGTCAGGGGAAATCTCTGAGCCTCGAAAGGCAAACAAGCCAGATTTGCGGCTAAGGTTCCTAAAAGTAATTATGTAAGATTTAAGGTGGGTATAAAAATTAAGGTACAAATAATAATAGGGGAGTAGATGTAAAGTTTCTAAGCACTTCTAAAGATTGTGTCATAACACACCTCCGGAATTAAGAAAATCTTTATTTAGATTTTTTATTATTTTTATAAATCACTCTTGCATTTAAGGATAAAAATTACTTACCGAAGCCCTTAATTATATTTGTTAGTTTTAATACTAATATATAATAATACACATATAATTGTGATAAGAGCCTTTTTTGATTTATAAAAGGTATAGTATAAAAAGGTGTACATTAATTTAAAATATATAAATTATAATTTTTATAATAAAAAAAATTAATCACTAAATATGTTAAAAATCCTGTCTAACTTTTGTTTTTGTTAGTTTTTAACATGTTAAGACTAAATAGTGTTTATTTTTTTTTTATTTTTTATAATAAAAGTATTTAAATTATTGTGTTTTATAAAAATATTTTATTAAGTATTCTTTTATAAACAACACTTGTATATTTATATAGTAAAAAAAATATATTAATAATATTAAATTGTTTAATATTTAAATCTAGTTAAATTAGTGAATAAATATTTTACAATTTATAAATTTTCCCCCTCCCCCACATATTATTAATATATTTTTATATAAATAAAGTGTCATAACTCCTTTAAGACAACTCTTATAATATTTTAAAATATAATGGTAGCAGAGCGTTCTAACTATTTTTTATTTTGTTAGAAGTGATAATGTCAGGATGAGTAAGTGGAAATTATATTACCTAGTGTTTTAAATATTTTTTTAAATAAGGAAATATTTAAAAAAAAACACCAATTAAAAATATTTAACAGATGTTTTTATTCTGTTTATAATAAAATAGTTATTTAATATTTTAAAATTATTTACTGTTTAAAATCTAAGGCCAAGATTTTTGCAGGTAGGGGTGGTTTTATAATTTAATAAATAAATTTTTTTATAAAACTCACAAAAAAAACCCCCCACCCTACTAATTAAAAATTAACAATTACTGTTTGTTAGTTGTGGTTAGAAATATTTTATAATGTTAAATAATGTGGTGTAGATATTCGGCCCCTAACTATTTTTTATAATTAATATAGGATGGGTGTTAGTAGGGTTATAAATAATCTAGAAAATTCCTACTATTTAACCGTACATTAAAGGATAAAAAAACCTAAGGTTAATAATAATATTGTTAGAAAATTGATCAAGTGAACTCGGCAATAATTGGGGCAACTGTTTACTAAAGACACCGCCATAAAGCTAGTGTGAAAATACACATTTGTAATTAAGTGGTACCACCTGCTCAATGAACTGCAAGTAATTTGGTTTAAATGGCGGCTTTCATATTGTCCAAAGGTAGAGACATATCGTGTCATTAATAGGATGACTAACTTGAATGGTTAAATGACCCCAATGCTATAATGATCAATACTCACTGAAATTGGAGACGGAGTGAACATACTCTGAAAATATGGGAAGGAGGAAAAGACCCTCGAAGTTTTAGACAAAGTCTGACCCAATTAAATTTAAAATAAATACCAGGCAATTAGTTTTAAAATTATTAAAATAAATTAATATTATTAGTTTAAAGTTTTGTAATACTTTTTAACTGTAAATTTTAATAAATTAATTTTTTAATAATTTTTTAACCTACTAAGGTTAGCTTATGAAAAATATATTAATTAATTATAGATATTAAACCTGAATAAAACAAACACTTTTATAAATTTTTTTACATTATGTGTTAAAATTTTCCACATAATTTATAAAATTTATAGTTTTTAAGAGTTTAATTGTATACTTATTACAGTTTATTTTGATAAATTTTAAAAGTATAAACTCTTTTTTTTAATATAGCTCAGAAAAGGTTTAAAAATAAGGTGTATAAATAGTTAAATTTAATACCATTTTTTAGTTTAAAACTATATTTATAGGATTAATAATATATAATATATGCCATTAAATCCTAATTAATAAAAAATGATGAATGAAAATTTTTTGTATTTCATTTAAATATTAGGTTACCCTTTAATATGAAGGAGCCATAATTACTGTGAAAATTTCAACTATTAGAGGTTGGATATTATTATAAGTAACAGTTTAAAGGGTAGGTGTAGTTTGTAAAAAACAATACTTTTATAAACAATATATTTATAACAAACTTTTATAATTTTTAAAATAAATTTTTTTTAAGTTTTAGTTTATTTTAACTTTATAAAGATTAACTTAATAATTAATCATGTTATAAAATACACTAATGGTTTTCAATAAGTAAAACTAATTAAAACTTACCAGGTTATTAATAAATTAATAACATAAAAGGTAAGGCACACCACTAACCCTTATTAAGGTTATATGGAGAATTCCTTAGTTTAAGGTTAATTATGAAACCTTTTTTTAATACTAGTTTTTTAACTATTAAATTAAATTAAATTTAAGGAGTAATTAAAGGTGGTTTAAAATGGTTGGGACCTGCATAGCACATGAATTTATAAAATATGTTGGGAAGGAGGAAAGCTTAATAACTTATTTAATTTAAAATAGTTTATAATACTTAATCTAAAATATTATAATTCTATGAAAAATCTGGTAAAAGTATATAATTTATAATTTTAAAGTATTAATTTATATAATTTTTTTAATAGACATTTATTAAAAAAATTAAGAAAAATTTATATTATTTTGAAATTGATTAAATTTTTTACAGTCATTAAAATAATAATATTAAATATTAATTTTATTTTTGAGTAATATATTTAAAAATAATAAGGTTTTTATTTATATGAATTTGTAATATTTTAATAATATTATTAAATTGATGTATTAAATTTTTTAAATAATATAAAAATTAATCTATTATTATAATTTATATTTTTTTTTTAATATAAAAATAATATTATTTTCCACTATTAGAGTCATATAGTACTTATCAATAATTGATGCGGTTTAAAAATAATTAAATAATTTATTTTTTTAATAAAAAAAATGTTTTAATAAGGTTCTTATTAACCTTATTTTAATACTTATTATACATATTTATTTTTTAAATTAGATAAATTATTTAGGTAAATACTTATATTTTATGGTATCTTAGTCAATGCCTTATTTAATATATAGATAATTAAAAATACTAAGTTTTGGGTACTTTATAAATTATAAAGTAAATATATATTAATTTGCTAGCAGTGTTATTATTGTAAATTTTAACTTATTGGTTAAGAAATGAAGGCAGTTTAAAAAAAATTGTGTAAATGTTAAATTATAAAAAGTATAGATAAGAGGTTTATAGTGAAATATTAATATCTAATATAAATTTTTTAATTAATTTTTAAATTTAAATCATTTTTTTAAAGTAGTTGAAAATGATGAGATTTTATGAATTTTTTAATTCGTAACAGAAATTTATAATTAACATTTTTTCAAATCTTATTTACTTTTTAATTAATAAATTTTTTAATTAAGAGACAAAGGTTAAGGTTCCCAATCTAATTTTAAGGTGATTTGGTTTTTAGTATAAAAATAAAAACTAATAAAAATCCTAAAGGGGGATAATTGTCTTTGTGCGGGAAATAGACTTTAACGACAGGTAAAAGAATTAAATCTAAAACTTTACCCTTAATAGGGGATTGGCCTTGAGTACGCTAAATGGAATAATCAAAGTTAGAAGTCAGTTAAAGTCGGATTTATAATAAGGGTTAATTTATTTTTTACCACTATTATTAATAAGGCAATTTGCTATAATATTAATAAGTGTTTTATATATTATAGTCTGAGAGGGAGCTAGCACTAAGATTGCCTAAATTTTTATAAACTGGTTGAAGCTTAATTTTAGATAAGGTTTTTTATTTTCCTAATATTTATTAAGTTAGGTTTATAGAAATTTAAAACAAACTCAGTTATTTAATTTTAAATAGTAGTAAAAAGTATTAATTTTATATAAAAGATTTTACAATTAAGTTTTTTATATTTAATTATTTATTATTTATTTATTATTTATTTTTTTTATAAAATTAATAATAGTTGGTAAAAGTAGTTAATTTTTGTTTTATATTAGATTTTGTAGGAGTGAGTAATGAGGCAGTAAGACTTCCAAGTACTCCACTAAATTGTGTTTTGTACCAGTATAATAATTATTATAGGAAGCTATAAGACCCTTTAATATTAAGTAGTTTAGTACCTATTTAATATTTGGAGTTAATTTATTATAATAACTTAGCCACTACATATAAAATTATAAAATATAAAATAACTTATTTATTTAAACCATGGTATTTACGAAAACTATGGACAGCATTTTTATGCTGAGAGGTGAGTTTTAATTAATTTACTAATTATTAAGACATAATTAATATAAAACCTCTTTTAAATTTAGAAATCCAACTAAGTTTAACACCAACTTAGATTAATATGTTAACCTTATAAAAAAGGTACAAGGATTGAGGAAAAAAACTACTCGAGGGATAACAGGTCTAGCATTTTCAAAAATAAAAATAGAATTAGAATCTCAGATACATCGATGTTGGCTCGACCGTTCCTAGAAAAATCTTCCAGGGTTTTTTTAAGGGAAGTGTTGTTCGTCACTTTAAATAGGTCAGTGAGCTGAGTTTAGAACGGTGTAAACTAGTTCGGTTGCTATCCTCCCATATAAATAACCTAACCATAACTTCTTTAATACGAAAGGAATTAGGAGTTGAAGCTTAAGGTGATGAGCCTAGCTTTTTAGTTGAGTATTTTGTATTTAAGAAATCAAGAGAATCTCTAGGTTAGAGTCATGTATTAAAATAAAATAATATTTTTAAATATAAGTAAAAAGAAAAGGGAGGGTTAAGAATAGGTAAGGACGTTTTTAGGGGCTATTCATTAAAAAAAAATATTAAGAAAAAAAATAATATTTTAGAAAAGAATAAAGAGGGGGGGGGGGTAAAGTTGATAAAGTTTTGATGATTTTTATCACTTTTTTTACATATTTTTAAATTTAATAGTAAATTTGTTTTTAATTATTTTTTAATTAATACAGATTTTCCTTTTAAATTTTAATTTTTTAGAACACTAATACTCCCCCCTTTGTGTTTTTTAATTATTTTTATAAAATAGTAAAATAAAAATATAAAAAAAATTCATTATTGAGTTTAAAGACCTAGATTACGATGTTATAAAGGTAAATTTTATAAAATTAAAAAAAAAATATAAAACAATATAGGGAGGATGGATGGGAATATTGTGTTTTTTTTTAGTAGTAAAGGTTGTAAAAAAATCCTTATAAAGGTTGTAAAAAAAAAATCCTTACAAATATTTATAAAGAGAGAAAGATTTTTATAAAATAGTAAAATAAAAATATAAAAAAAAACCATTATTGAGCTTAAAATCAAAAAAAAAACGTATCTTATAAATGGGAATTTTATAGAATTAAAAAAAAAAATATAAAACAATATAGGGAGGATGGATGGGAATATTGTGTTTTTTTGAGTAGAATATTTTTAAATTAATTAATAAATTTTATATATCTGGTCAATATGTTTTTTTTATTGATTTAAAAATATTTGAAAATAACCTGTAAAGATTTTACTACATTTTTTATGGAAACTGAATTTAGTGTAGGGAGTCTTTACTTGTATGGAAAACTCTAAATTGATTCGGTTCTGGTGTTTAATAATTTAAAAATAATTATTAAATATCGAGTAAGATTTATATTTTTTATATTTATAATCTGGCCTATAAATTATATAAAAATAAATATCTGAACCTAACCTATAAAAACATCTTGGACATATTTTTTATGGTAACCGAGTTTAATATGGGAGTGTTTTTATTTGTATTTGAGAAATCATAATTGATTCGGTTCTGGTGTTTAATAATTTAAAAATAATTATTAAATATCGAGTAGGATTTATATATTTTTTATATTTAAATTTTAAATATTTACAGGAGATATTTAATATTTTTATATAAGTTTTATAATATCTGAACTTAAACTGTAGGGACCAGCTTTACTACTTTTTTTCTGTGGAATAAGGTTTAGTGGTATGAGAAACTCTCTACTTTTAAAATATAGATATAACCAAATTCTTACTTTATGTATTTTTAACATGTTTAGCTAGAAAATTTTTTATAGTGTTGGGAAGATACTCACTGGAGAAACTATGGAAAACTTATTTTTAAATTATATAAATAAGATTTATTTTAAATATATTTATTAAAAAAATGATTATAGCGTTTACATACTTTGTTGAAAGCATCGATTAGTAAGTTTTTGTTAATTTTTATATTACAAAATTTTAACAAATTTTGTTCCACTCTATCCCTCTTTAGCGTAATAAGGTACTTCTTTCTTCTTTTGTAAAAGAATAATCTGTGGGAAATAAGGTTTATATGTTTACGTTTTAGATAACCTTAATGATATTTCTTTTGTAAAAAATATAAAGCCTTATTTAGAATTGATAAAGGAGAGATTATTAGTCTTATATTTTTTTTTATTTTAGATAGACTAGACTAGTTTTTAATTTATTAATTTTAATATGGTGAGTATTTTTAGTTTTCTTTACTTTTCTTCTTTCTTAAACAAATCCTTTATAAAAGCTAAAGAAACTAAAACTGGGCTGTAAAAATATACATAAGAACCTATTATTAAAATAGTTAAAAGCCGTCCCAGACCTCCTATAAAGGGATAGAGTGGGTTTATATAAAAAATATATAAATAAATATAAAAATTAACTACTATTAATATTAATAGTTTTTTATAAAATACTTAGTATTTTCCATATTAAAAAGCTTCGCGCTTTTATATGGGGGGTTCCCCCATACCCCCATATTAATAAATACTTTGTAGAAATTATTAATTATTAATAAGTAAAACTTATTAATCGTGCTTATCACACAAAGTGTGTAAACACTATTATTAATTATTTTTAATAAATATATTTAAAATAAATTTTATTTATATAATTTTCCTTTAAAATAAAAAAATTAAACATGTTAAATTATATTATTATTTATAATATTTAATTATTATATATTATATAATAATAATTATAACGAAGTTATAATTATTATAATAAATAATATTTCATATTATTTATACGTTAGTGTAAATAATATAAATATTATTTACAATATATAAATATAATAATATTTAAATATATTTATATATAATTTATATATATTTAAAATATTAAATATATATTTAATAATAATATTATAATATTATATAATATTATCTTATTATAATAAATAATAATATAATATAAATATAATCTTATTATATCATATAATACTTTAGTATTATATGTATAATAAAGATTATAGTTATATTTATATTATATATTATTATTCTAAAATAATAATTATAAATATATATAATAATATAATAAATAATAATTATATTATTAATACTAACGTATAAATAATATGAAATATTATTTATTATAATAATTATAACTTCGTTATAATTATTATATATAATTATAATTTATTATAATTATTATAAATTTATATACATATATTTATAATAATTATAATAAATTATAATTACTACTACATATTAATTATAGTTTTATTATTCATCTTATTTTACAGTATGAAGAAATATTTTAGTTTTTAATAAGGATTTTGTAATTATTTTTATATTTTTAATATTATTATTTTATTTTTATATTTTTAATATATTATTATTTTTTTCATATTTTAATTTTATAACGTTATTTATATTTTATTAAGGTATATTAACATTTTTTTTTTGTTTTCCATGATGGTGGTGGGGGAGCTCGAATAATTTTTTACTATTTTTTTATATTTTATTATTCATCTTATTTTACAGTATGAAGAAATATTTTAGTTTTAATAAGTATTTTTTAATTATTTTTATAGTTTTAATATTTTTTCCTATTTATTTTATCTTTTTAATATTATTTTACTTTAAATTATTATTTTTTTTTATTATTTTTTTTTATATTTATTATTTTAGAATTATTATTTTTACAGTATGAAGAAATATTTTAGTTTTAATAAGGATTTTGTAATTATTTTTATATTTTTAATACTATTTTACTTTAA